TAATAATAATAATAATTTGGTTGTATAAATGACAACAAATAGATCACTTTGTTTTTCCAATGTTTAAACAAACTCCATTTCGTTTTTTTTATGATGATGTTTTTGAAAAATTAACTTGATTAATTGATTCAACGCATCTGTTCTTCAATAGTATCTATCAGTATCTTGAGGGTTATAAGAAAACAGGAATCACTCAATTTCCTTTTCCTGGATGACACAATGTGTTTCTTTTTCTGTCAACCAGATATCAAGCAAACCCTTTATATATTCTCAACTAATCGAACCTGACTCCAGTTATTTATTTTAGTATTTCATCAAAATTTTATTTTTTTTTAAGGTCATTGCATTGAGTCTATTTTATCCAAAGAATTCCTTCTCTTTTTTTGTTTGTCCACTACTTATTTTATTATTAATTACTTATTAATTATTATAAGTAAATCGTTCTGAAAAATCTGGAAAAATAGAAACTAAGAATAGGAATCTTTGACGAATGGGATCAAGAAATGTTATTATTTCGGCACAAGAAAGGGAATTTTACACATCCCTTTCTTGTGCCGAAGTCTAGGAAGACGAAAAGTACCCCTTTAATGTAATTATTTATAAGTCTTTGTTCCCTTGATTTATCCTTCCTTTATATTCTCCGCTTACTTATATTAGGTTTAGTATCTAATAAAATTTTATTCTATTCGAATATAAAAAAAATCCATTATATGACAGTTTAATCTGACAATAGGGATATAGTCACATTTGGATTGAAAAAAGCAAGGAAGGCATAAAGTCAAATAGTCTTCGTCACAATATACATATTAGGAATGCGGTAAAAGTGATTACTAACATCTGGTAAAAAAAAATATATAAACAAGCAAAACAAAAGGATTTTCATATACTTTTTTGATCAGATCTCTACCTAACCTAATTAATTAACAGGAGGAATTTTATTCTTTTTTACGAATTTGATGTTGATAAATACACAGATCTAGAAATTCATTTCGGACAATTGAACCTTCTCAAACTGTTTCTTTTTAAGAACCAAAAAGATTTGTGCCAAAACAATAGATGACAAGAAGAACAAAAGTCCTTGGACACGTAATGGATCTTGAAGTACTATTTCCGCATCCCCCTGACCAAATCCACCCACATTAGGATTACTCGTTAATGGTTGATCGAGTTTGATAGATTCACCCTCTGAAACAAGAAGTTCTGGTCCCGGAGGGATAACATCAATCACTTGGCGTCCGTCCCCTGCATCCGTTATGGTTATTTCATAACCCCCTTTTTCTTTTCGGATGATTTTGCTTACTATACCCGTGACCGTAGCATTATAAACCGTATTATTACTTTTGCTTCCGTCAGGATAAATTTGACCCCTTCCCCTGTTTCCGCCTACGTATATGGGATATTTTAAGAAATGAACACCCTTATTAGTATCAGGATCTGGGGAAAGAATAGGAAAGGTTATTTCGCTGTATTTTTTACCAGGAACAGGACCTATTACAAGAATATTTTTTTTAGTAGGGCGATAGCTCTGAAAAGACAGATTGCCCATCTTTTCTTTCATCTCAGGCGAAATACGATCGGGTGGGGCTAATTCAAAACCCTCTGGTAAAATAAGAACAGCCCCCACATTCAAAGCCCCTTTCTTACCATTAGCAAGAACTTGTTTCAGTTGCATATCATAAGGAATTCTAACAACTGCTTCAAATACAGTATCCGGAAGTACCGCTTGTGGAACCTCAATATCCACGGGTTTATTAGCTAAATGGCAATTGGCACATACAATACGCCCCGTTGCTTCTCGTGGATTCTCATAACCCTGCTGCGCAAAAATAGGATATGCATTTGAAAAGGATGCCCCAGTTATTATATATATCATGAGCGATACGGAAATGCATCGCGCAATCTCTTTCTTTATCCAAGAAAAGGTATTTCTAGTTTGCATGGTACAATCATTGATCCCAAAAATTTCTACAATAAAATGAGGTGGGTCACTAATATAGTTCCCTATCCATGATTTTGCTATTTATGCTATTTACTTGAAATAATTTTATACTGAAATAATTTTAATGAAATATAAAGTGAATTCCCCTAATGAATATAACGAAAGAGTAAGGTAAGTACGACTTTGCATGCTTTTATTTATAATTTATATATAAATATATAAAATAAAGTAACAAAATTATAAATTATAATTGGGTCAGTGAATCCTTTTTTAGTCATTCATTGAATGATAAATAACTACAAGTGACGGCGATACACGATTTAAATAACGAAAGATCCAATATTTAAAAATTGTATCTAGAATAACTGGAAAAGTGGAAACAAGGCCGGATATAATTTGATCATTATGAGCAAATCCAAAATCTTTGTAGATATAGCCAATCATTAGTTCCCAACCGTGGGGCGAATGGAATCCGATACATAAATCAGTTAATAAAAGAATAGAAAAAGCTTTTATTGTGTCGCTTAAATTATATAGGAATTCTTTAACCCAAGAGTTAAGAATAACAAGCTCTTCATTACCAAAAATAGAATAACCACTTAGAATAACGAAACAGATCATATTTGTCGAGAAGTGCAAAATTGTATGGATACGACCCTCATTGTGCATCTTAATCAATCGGATCGTTTCCTTGTGTATTCCTATACGACGGTTTTTTAGATATGTTTCCGGGGATTCGTTTATCATTTCGTCCAACAAGAAGAGTTCCTCTAATTCTATAAATTGTTCTAGAATATTCTTTTCTTGAATATCATTCAAAAAAGTTTCGGATTGCTTAGTATTCCACCAATTAGTAACCCAAGACTTCAGACTTTTATTAAATGAGAGAGAGATCCACCAGGGCAAAAATACTATAGATGCAAGATATATAAGGGGGATGAATGCTTTCTTTTTTGACATTTTTTCATCTGTAAATTGTTAATGAACCCCAACTCACTTGTTGACTCTATGCGATCTAATCGTTCTATTAAGCATGAGTTCCATTATATATAAGTTAGTGGTGGGTCCATGAATCTAATCTATTCTCCGTTTTTATTTTTGATTCAGCGTTTAGTCCTTATCCTTGAATCTAAAAAGAATACAATACAGAAATCTTATTCTATTCCGATTTCGAGACAACATAACTCCCTTTCTATCAAAATAGAAAAATATGTCGAAAGAATTATCTATATTATTTTAGGTAAAGTACAAGAATAATTGATAAAAATTTATGAAGACTGTTGTGATGATAAAAAATGAGTGACAAAAAACAGAAAAGTTATCGTTACGTTATAAGAAAGAGATTCAATTGTTTGGTTCTTAAGGAACACAAAAGAAAGGGTAAAAGAAGGGATCGATTGCCAAAAGAAAGTCTTTATTCCGAAAGATTTTGATATATAAGATGAATCTATTATTTTGATTTGGTTACTTGTTTCGTCACTGAATTGAGTTGAGTGTCTTTAATTTACAGACGCATAAAAACAAATTTTTGTGTACAAAAAACGGTTTAACTTTTTTTATGTTATAACTCTTGCATATACGTCTGCTTTACCTCGAATGGGCATTCTGAAGAAACTTCAGTTATGTATGCTATAAAAAAAAAGAGGATTTTTGGTTTGAGTTTTTTACTCCTACCAAGAAAGTATTTAAATTTATTCGTCATTCAATTCATTTCAAAAGACTTCAATTGGTACTCGCAAGAAATAGGCCAATTCAGCAGCTTTTTGCTCAATTTCTCGTAGAGTCAAATTATCATCAGTACGAGTCAACGGCATGGCCCCTTGGCCTCTGATTTCCATATAAAGGACACAACGAACAGAAATACCCTCTTTAACCTCTAGTCTGATAGACTGAATATCTTGCATAAGAAATCGTAGAAAGATGCGACGGTTTTTTCCAGGAAATCCCCAACGAAAAATGCACACTATTCCTTCTTTTCTATCGAATCGATCATAACCACTACCTACATTCCAAAAAATTGTGCACCACAAATAGGAACTAATAAAGAGACCTGCGATCCCATAAAAAGACATCACGATGCCTTGCGGAAAAAAAACGATTTGCTGAGACGTAAATAAAGATATCAAATTCTCACCAAGATAACTAGAAGTTCCAACCAATAAAAATCCTAATGAACCTAAAAAAAGGATAAAGGCCCAACAAAAATTGCTTGTTTTTCGAGACCCCGTTATAAATTCTATCCATACAGATTCTGATCGCCAAATCATACATACTAGATCCAGTTACATTTTTTTGGAATTGAGAGAATAACCAAAATTTATTTGACTTTTTGTTTTTTCCGAAGTAACTCTCATCAACTAGCACTATTCTGATGTGATTCTTTAGGAGTAATTCATCGAATTGGTTAGGTTAGATCTCAAATTATCCCCTTTATGAATTATTCCCTTTCTTTATATGATACGCTATAGAAATCTACAGACCCATAGATACATTTACTTTAATTTCATACATTTGCTGATCCACTTTTGAAAAGATCTCTAAGTCATTTACCCATCATGTTTACACATTTTTTAATTTATGTTCGGAGACACTACCCCTTATACAATATTCTACTAAACATAGAGCCATGATGTGGTAGCGAAGTTTTGAAAATATATATAAGATAAGATTTTTTTTGGTCTTGGCCTTATCGGATCTAAAAAATCTTCGTTTTTTGAACATAAAGAAATAAAGAAGTCATTGCAATTGCCGGAAATACTAGGCCCACTAAAGGCACAAAAATAGAGGGTAAGCTGTTGAGAGTTGTCATAGAATGTGTACCTCAATTTAATATTTGTACCTGTTATTGGTATATTGTTAATTATAAAGATATCTTATAATAATTATATTATAATTCGTATATTATACTAAGTATATCTAATAAGTATATCTAAGCGAATATATATCTAATAAGTGGAAATCAAGGAATGTAGAATTAAATAAAAGAGTTTACCCATCTTTATAATAACAGCTATTTTGCGTAAAAATAAAAATAGAATTCGCTAAAGATATATAAATATGC